AGCCCTACATTTTTTCTCTGTGGACCAAGGGGCTCAGCAGGAAGAGGGTTCATGAGAGAAGTACGGGGGTCAACCTGCTTCAAATATACAACATGGATTCTGGCAATCCAATGGAGTTGGACCCTCATGTCGATCTGAATGAATCAGTTTTTCTACTCTGTTTTTGGTTGTTCGCCTAAACAAGAAAGGAATTCATTCTTGTTTAGGCAGTTTCTATCATCCATACATAGTGCTTTGATCTAAGATTTCAATTCATGCTTCAACAGTAGCATATGAACTAAGGTCGAAAATATCGAATAAACAAGTGTTTCCACGACTCTACCACCCGGCCAATCCTCTTCCACTTAATCCCCTTTTTCATGGCCATATATCTTTACGGATAAGGAATGGAGAAATCTTTCTCCTGTTCCACAAATCAAATGGTTCATTTCCTCCGGGAGAAGCCATCTCTTTCTCAACAATATTTTTTTCATTTGATCCAAGAGCCTTCCCTTAGATAGGAACAGATTTGCTAAATACTGATAACTCTCCAACAGAATATGAGAAGAGAAAGATCCTTTACATAAGGAACTATGGATTCTAAGTCTTCTTTGCCATGCCATCTCTGACGACGAGCCAACAATTCAGTGTGCTTTTTTTGCTTATTGAACCAATTTTCATTGAAAGATGAAGAAGGATACTTATCTAGGTCTAGGTCAGACCTCTTCTCAAACAATTCTCGACGTGAAAGCCAAAAGTCCAGCCGTATGACTACCAAAAAGAATGGCTGCGGAGGTTCCCAAATGAATCGGTTTATTAGAAAAACGCTTTGGAAAATCTCTCTTTTTTCTGGTACAGAATTGTTCCACTCTGCAAGAACTCCGAATCTTTCTCTTGAAGCTCCTCCTCTTGAAGCTTATCTTCCTCGTGATCAAGAGGCCACTTGCCCTGAAAAGACTCGGCCCAATAAAGAAGTCCGGATTTCATATGGATATTCTCAATTTCGAGATTATCAAATAGATAGCGCCTTATTTTAGCAGACCGAACTATTTGAAAATTGAAGAAATCGTTTTCTATCTCTTTCTTGCGGGTTCACCGCTTCGTGCCCTTCTTCAAACTCCGATTCATCTATTTCATTTCTCAATCTATCATAATGGATAGAAAAAGATTTCTGTTGCATCATATCTAACGGATTCCTTGGTTCGGACCGAAGAAGTAATGTCTCACTGAAATTTTTTTCTATCCTTTTCTCCCATTACAAAAGAAAGAGTTCAAATCTTCGCACTTATCACTTATCAGAGTCCATTTCATAAGGATCTTCTCACTTATCCGAGTCCATTTCATAACAATCTTCTCTTACCCATGGTATATCAAAAATATCTTGAATTTTTGATACCAAGTTTGGTAATATCAAGTTGAAATAAATCTCGGAAAGGATGGATCTTATAAGTTTGAACCCACTCGTAGTTAAGATCGTGGGGAGATATTTTTTGTAAATATTGCACTCGTAGTAATAAATATTATCTTTAATATCTCCCTCGAAAATGATCACAGAAATCAGATCTTTTTTTTTTTAAGGTTATCTTGATCCTACGTTTATTAACATATTTTTTTTTGCTTCGAAAACAAAAAAGACTCCAGTTTTCTTTCTTTCCGGATGGTAAAGATTTCTTAGAACATGGATTTGATTAACACTCCATGTTTGAATTGACACTGAGATACGGATGCAAGTTCTTAACTTTTGAATCAGATCGATTCATATATGATGAATAAAATCTCCAAAGAATTTCTAAAAAGTCCGTGATCGAGGAACTTTCTCTATAGCTATAGAATTTTGGATCGGCTGTAATTGGATCAAAATTTCTTGGTGGCGAGATGAAAGATCTTAAGGATTCCAGATTGGATTTCTTTGGATAAAGAAAAGAGTCCTTGGAAAAACAAAAGATCCGTAAAACTTATTATAAATTTTTCGATAGAATTTAGATAATTTATACATCAAAGACTTGTACAAATTATCTCTTGTGTTACCCCTTTGTGGAAAATCCTGATCGTGAGGTATTTGTGTGTCAGAGATTCGCAGAGAAAGAGTCAAAAAAAATTGTTTTTTTTTTACCGACGTACAAAGAAATTATTTTGTTGCGAATAAACAATATAATTCTTTTCAATTGGCTGGAATTTTCTACTTCAATGAGATTCGATCTTGTTAAATCATATTCAATATTGCATAAGATATTTTTTCCTTTCCTAATAAACCGATTTCCCAACCACACATTGTCGAACCAAAAATTCGATTCGTGCGGATTCTTCCCCCAACTAACCATCGGATCATGTATACACAACAATAGAAATTCAAGATCTTTGTTATTTCTATCTTTGAATGAGATTTGAATTCCAGCTACGGTTTCATTACAAATCAAGTCCCTATTTTTTATGATCAGGTTTCTCGACCACCAGGAACTCCGAATGATACAGATATACTTTTTCTTTCTTGGAAGAACACAATGAATTTCTTCTCCATCCATAAAAAAACTCCCAGAAAAGGTTTTTCCTTTTGGAAGCGAAACAACCAAGTTATTGGAAGAACAAAAAGATTCTTCCCTGCATTCAACCGAACTAAGAAGCCCCTTCAAATCGAGATTTTTTCTTTCTATTAGATTTTGATTGTGGACACGATAGAGAAAGACTCCTGCTAGAACAAAAATCAAAGTCTGTAAAAAATTCTTTACGACAGCCTGCATTTGGCCGAAATCAATGAGAGTTTTCATGATCCTCCATATTTTTCTTATTTATTATATATATATACGATAAAAATGAAAAATATTTTCTTTTTATTCGTATTGTATTTATTAAGTAATTTTTTCTCGTATTAACGAATTTTTTTTCGTATTGTATTTATTAACGAATTTTTTATCATAAACGAAATTTTTCTAGTATTGTATTAACGAATTAGCTATTTAAGAAACCTAAAGGTTTGCACTCATTAGAAGATCAGAACAGACAGATAAAAAAGCTGATTCCATTTTATTGCTGCAATGATTAATTGCATATTAATCTCGATTCTGGAAGTAACTATAATAAAAAGAAAATATAAGGCGGCTTTTACTTTTAATATCCATTTTTCGAATTGAATTCAAAAAAAAGTGAAGGAATCACAATCCTTTCAATTCTAAGATATATCTCTGTTCTGTCTTTTTTCATTCATATATTTGATATCAAGAAAAGATTAAGTAATACAAATCGTATCAATTAAGACATATATCATTTTTTTTTTTCATATTGAAATTTGATAAATTTGACTTCGTGCTCCGAATGAATGATGGTTTACTCAATACAATATCTCTTCGGCGAAACAGCGGATATCTTGATCGGGAAAGAGAACGGGTCAATCTCATATGACCCAATATGTTTGACAAGTCACACTATATGTCAAGCCAAGCTTTTCGGTTCCAGGACGGCGAAAAGATACTTTTGGTATTCCTATACTCAAAAATTTCAACCAAAAAATGCATATCCTTTATTCACTTAAATAAGGAAAGGTGAAAATCCATGATTTCTTGTCTTCATTCCTTTTTCTTCTATTTGATACATCGATTTTGATACACCGATTTCTTCTCTTTGATTTTGATACATGGAAGGGTTTTTTGATAGAGTAAGACAGAATGGATTCAAAAAAACTGTAACGAAAGGATTGATCATTCGAATAAGTATCCATTTATTCTCCAATAATGCAATCTTCCCCTTGCGTATTGGTACTTATCGGGTATAGAATAGATCTGCTTCTCTTTGTTCTTACGAACAGAGTTGTTCCCTTATTTTTCTTTTCAATGAGATGAAATAAAAATGAACCACAGAATCTACTAAAAAAAAGTTTAGGTACACAATATATCGTCTTCTTAGTTTAATACGTACGATAAAATCAAGTTTCTATTTCTCTTTGATAAAGGGGTATTTCCATGGGTTTACCTTGGTATCCTGTTCATACTGTCGTATTGAATGATCCCGGTCGACTGCTTTCTGTTTCTATAATGCACACAGCTCTAGTTGCTGGTTGGGCCGGTCGGTTCGATGGCTTTATACGAATTAGCTCCTCTGACCCCGTTCTTGATCCAATGTGGAGATTATGATCAGAAATATTATTTCATTAATTGCATCCATGGCTGAATGGTTAAAGCGCCCAACTCATAATTGGCAAATTCGTAGGTTCAATTCCTACTGGATGCACCCTAATAGGAAGGGTCAAAAAGTCTATCGGAATTGGCTCAATGGGATCTTCCATAACGAATTAATTGGTATAGTATATTCATGCCCTAACATAGGAAGAGTAAGAACTAGAATTCTGATCGATACTAAAACTCATAGGGAAGAAAATGGATTTATGGATGGAATCAAATATGCAGTAGTTAGAGGAAAAAGTCTTCGCTTATTAGGGAAGAATGAATCTTTAATGAAATACCAAAATCCAGAGGATGTATTTGCGCGATAGGCTCATTTATGGACTTATTGTGAAAATTGTGAGACATCCATTTACAAAAAATATGCACAAAAAAACAAATCTATTTGTCAACATGGTGCATTTCATTTACCAATGGAGAGTTTAGATCGAATCGAATCTTTGATTGATTGATTCGGGTACTTGGGATCCTACGGATGAGAATATGGTTTCTATTGATCCCTATGAGATTCTTAGAAAAAAGATCCACATAGAAGATTTTGAACAATCTGGAAAATGGAAATGTCGATATTTCTTAGACAATAATGATTTATTATAGGATAAAGAATTTTACTATTTTGACTTTCGTCAAATATGGGAAGAATACATAGAGGAATTCTAGAAATAGATTTCTATATATAGAAATATATATATATATATATATATATATATTTTTTAATAAAGGAGAAATTCTCCTAAGATACCGAGAGGAAGGAGAAGTAGATAACCATTTGTTCAACAATGACAAATTATTACACGAGGAAGAACTTGAAGACCTTGTATACATACTTCTAATGTCGAATCAGGATCAACAAAGAAAGAAATCAAGGATTGAGTCGAACTAAGGTAATAGCTATGAATAGTCATCTTCTACCCCGAAAGGGGTAGAAGAATGGCACCTATTATGGGACATACAATGCATTACAGGCGTATGATCATTACGCTTCGACCGGGTTATTCTATTCCACCTCTTCTAGAGATTCTTTATTCTATTCCACCTCTTCTAGAGAAAAGAACTTAAAGAAAAATACTTAATAACACGGCGATACATTTATACAAAACTTCTAGTCGGAGCACACGCAATGGAGCCGTAGAAAGTCAAATGAAATCCAATCCACGAAATAATTTGATCTATGGACGACATCGTTGTAGTAAAGGTCGTAATGCCAGAGGAATTATTACCGTAAAGCATAGAGGGGGGGGTCATAAGCGTCTATACCGTAAAATCGATTTTCGACGGAATCAAAAAGACATATCTGGTAGAATCGTAACCATAGAATACGACCCTAATCGAAATACATACATTTGTCTTATACACTACGAGGATGGTGAGAAGAGATATATTTTACATCCCAGAGGAGCTATAATTGGAGATACCATTTTTTCTGGTAAAGGAGTTCCTATATCAATGGGAAATGCCCTACCTTTGAGTGCGGTTTGAACTATTGATTTACGTAATTGGAAGTAACCAATTAGGTTTACGACAAAACCTAGAAATCGATCACTAATCCATTTGGAGTACCTCTATGGAATAGACCTCAACAGAAAACTGTTGAGTAAGGGCAGCAAGTGATTGAGTTCAGTAGTTTCTCATAGAAAATTATTGACTCTAGAGATATGGTAATATGGAGAAAATTGTTTGAAGCACGCACAGAACTGGAAGCGCCCCTTCTTTCAAAGAGAGGAGGACGGGTTATTCACATTTCATTTGATGGTCAGAGGCGAATTGAAAGCTAAGCAGTGGTAATGAAGATCCCCCGAAGAGATGTCTCCTACGTTACCCGTAATATGTGTAAGTATCGACGTAATTTGATAGAGTCATTCGGTCTGAATGCTACATGAAAAACATAAGCCAGATGACGGAACGGAGAGACCTAGGATGTAGAAGATGATAATATGAGATTCGGGAGATTAGGATTCCTAAATATCCACTCATGTGATACTTCATTATACGATGAAAAGATCTATTTTTTTCTATATCATCATATACATCTAGAAAGCCGTATGCTTTGGAAGAAGCTTGTACAGTTTGGGAAGGGGTTTTTTTGAGAAAAAAGAAGAATCTACTTCAACCGATATGCCTTTAGGCACGTCCATACACAACATAGAATTCACACATGGAAAAGGCGGACAATTAGCTAGAGCAGCAGGTGCTGTAGCGAAACTGATTGCAAAAGAGGGTAAATCGGCCACATTAAGATTACCATCTGGGGAGGTTCGTTTGATATCCCAAAACTGCTTAGCAACAGTCGGACAAGTGGGTAATCTTGGGGTGAACCGAAAAAGTTTGGGTAGAGCTGGATCGAAGTGTTGGCTAGGTAAGCGTCCTGTAGTAAGAGGAGTAGTTATGAACCCTGTGGACCATCCACACGGGGGCGGTGAAGGAAGAGCCCCAATTGGTAGAAAAAAACCCGCAACTCCTTGGGGTTATCCTGCGCTTGGAAGAAGAACTAGGAAAAGGAGAAAATATAGTGATAGTTTGATTCTTCGTCGCCGTAAATAGGAATATTCAAAATCGAATTTTTGGAATTCGAAATAATGTGATGGGCGAACGACGGGAATTGAACCCGCGCATGGTGGATCCACAATCCACTGCCTTGATCCACTTGGCTACATCCGCCCCTTATCTAGCTAAAGAAAGGATTTTCTCTTTTTTCCATTCATCATTATTGTTTTTATTCTGACCTCGATACTTAGATCGAGATATTGGACATAGAATGCCAATCTTTACTATGCAAAAAAAGGAGTAATCAACTGTGATAGGTCAAAACAAAAGATTTGTAGCAAAGAAAAAGAAAAGATATGTAGCAAAGAAAAAGAAAAGATATGTAGCTAAGCATTTATCGGAAAAAACGGAAAAAATAAAAATGGGGCAGGAGAACGAAATCATAAGAACTTGGTCTCGGGCATCTACTATTACACCCTCCATGGTTGGCCGTACAATCGCTATTCATAATGGAAAGGAACATATACCTGTTTATATAACAGAATCTATGATAGGTTACAAATTGGGAGAATTCGTGCCTACCCGTTTTTGGGGGATAGATGCAATAAATGATAACGATAATAAATCTGTAATGAAGAATCAAAAAAAATAGGGATCAAACATAAGGAGAAAGAATCTTATGAAAAATTTTAAAAAGCTAGCGGATAACCCTATGAAAAAGAACTCAAGTTCAAGTAAAGGAGTCCAAGTTTTAGCTCAACATATAGGTATTTCTGTTTCCAAAGCGCGAAGAGTAATTGATCAGATTCGCGGACGTTCCTATGAAGAAACAATTATGATACTAAGTTTCATGCCTTATCAAGCATCTTATCCTATTTTCAAATTAGTTTATTCTGCAGCAAAAAATGCTAATCATAATATGGGTTTAAACGAAGCTGATTTATTCATTAGTAAAGCCGAAGTTAATAGAAGTACTATTAGAAAAAAGGCAAGACCCCGTGCTCAAGGACATAGTTATCCAATAAAAAGAAGCACATGTCTTATAAAAGTCGTACTCAAGGAAAAACCGAAATCTTTATTAAATCAATCTAAAATTTAGATTCCTTTTCATTTAAAAAGATATGGATGAAAAAAAGAAAATAGAGAATTATGGGACAAAAAACAAATCCACTTTGTTTCAGACTTGGTACAACCCATAGTCATCATTCTGTTTGGTTTGAAGAACCAAAAAATTATTCTACGAGTATACAAGAAGATCAAAAAATACGAAATTTTTTCAAGAATTATGTACAATATAGAATCAAAAAAGGTTTACAAATTGGTACCAAGAAATATTTAGAAAAATTAAAAAAAATAGAGCAAAAGAATAAAAAACAAAAAAGTAAAAAAAAGAGAATATCTTTACCTCCCTTACCTCCCTTAGGCTTTGAAGGAATTATACGTATAGAAATTGAAAAACAAGGATTTAGAACACAAAAAACATTTATACGAGTCATCATCTATAGCGGATTCGTACCAAAATTCTTATTAAAAGGGAAATGTTTGGCAAAATTCAAGAAAAATGTAAAAAAACAAGAATTCTTTTCTATATACCCCAGATTAATTCGTATTCAACTCAAAAGAGCTGAACAATTATATAGCCAACCTAATCTTCTTGCAGAATTTATAACCTTACAATTAAAAAATAGAGTCCCCTTTAGAAAGACAATGCAACAAGCTATTGATTTAGCTAAAGAAACAGATACAAAAGGAATAAAACTTCAACTCGCAGGCCGTATCGACGGAAAAGAGATCGCACGTAAAGAAGGTAAAAGAAAGGGTAAACTTCCCCTACAAATAATTTGTGCCAAAATAGATTATTGTTCTCATACAATTCAAACTATCAATGGAGTTTTAGGCTTAAAAATTTGGATATTTAGAAAGTAGAGCAAAGTAGAAAAAAATGACTTTGTCTTTCTATATTTATAGCAACTAGAACTATTTTTTGAAAACGCATAAGCCGACCCAGTTTACGAATTTATTCGAAATATCAACGAATTCCTAAGATTCTAGGTGGAATAGGAATTGTAATTCTGTCTACTTCTCAGGGTATAATGACAGATCGAGAAGCTCGACTTCAAAGAATTGGAGGAGAGATTTTGTGTTATATATGGTAATCCTAAAAAAAATAGAAAAAAAGCTGTCAATAAAAAAAAAATAATAATAATTTTGTATTTTAGAAATAATTATAATTATTTTTACGTTATTTAGCAGTTAAGTCTATTAATCCATATAATCGAGGAAAAAGATATGAAAGAGAAAAGAAAAACCAACATAGATATCAATAAAAAAGAGCAATTTCTTTATGAAAGAATAATTGTGGAACCGATCAAAGATATCTTTTTTTTTATCTTAAAAATCAAACCGTTGTGAGTTATCTAAATGAAAGAGAGCAATTTCTTTCTAAAGGACTTGTAACCCATCAAAGATATCATGTTCCACGTACGTCTGCATCATAATAGTCAAATCGTTGTGGGTTTTCGATCTTTCAATATGCGCCGTAATCGTATACGTGTGTTACTAGGGGATAGAGTCAAGATACAAATAAGTGAATTTGATTCACAAAGAGGGAAAATTTCTTATCGATTTCCCCAAGATAGAAAAAAAAAGACAAATTCTTTGATTGATTCTATTAGAGAAAAACGAGGAATTCGAATTAGTTAGGGTTAAATCAAAATTGAATTGACTCTTTTAGTATAATTGCTATGCTTAGTGTGTGATTCGTTAGTTTTTTTTTCTTTCAAAGTTAGAATTGAAAAAATCAACTAATCCTTACTAAAAACTTATTTCATAAAAAAAAAAACTAAAAACCAACCTATTGCTTCGTATTATCAAGATCCTAAGAAACAGTCACTATATGAATAAATCATATATTTGTAGCAACTGAAATCTCATCTTTTTTCTCTAATTCATAGAGAAAAAAGAGGATTATCCAGTGTTTAGTAAAAAAAAAAGGATTTTTAGAAAAGGAGGGGTGATAGAAAGAAAGAACAAGATATCAATGCTATATGATCCCAATATGTATGGTCTATAAATCATGTGATAAAAGAAAAAGCAGTGTCACAAAGCATCAATAATCAAATATTCAATTCAAAAATACATAAAAAAGAGAAATTTTAATAAAAAAGAATAAAGAGTCCTGAGTTAAGAAAACTAAGGAAATTGACTCAACAACAAATTTTGTTGGAAGCTCCATTGCAGAGTTTAGACCTAACCATGAATAGAGAAGCTATGGGAACGACAGAACCTGTGACTATGTAGAATTCTATTCAAAAAAATTCTAAAAATTCATTAGGTGGGATGGCGGAACAAACTAAGAAAAAATTGAATTCTTTATTCTGAAAGTCATGAATTGAACCTACGAATGAAAGAAAAAAATGAAAAAGAAAACAGTAAATATTCGCCCGCGGAATACTTAATTTATTTACGAAAAAGAATTTTGACATTATTCAATAGAAATCAGGAAAGAAAAGATTCTTTATAAAAGAAAGAAAGAAGCATCATATTCTCTATTCAAATTTCAATATGCACAAAAGAACACACACCTCTGCCTTAATTTATCCTATATAGAAATAGATTAATTCCTTTTTTTTTTTTTGAAAAAATCGAATTTAATCCATTTCATCCAATTAACATTTAAATAAATGAATTTGAATTCGATTTTTATTTTATTCGCGAGGAGCTGGATGAGAAGAAATTCTCACGTCCAGTTTTGCAATAGAGATGAGATTGAAAAAAGAACCATCGACTATAACCCAAAAAAACCTAAATTTCGTAAACATCATAGAGGAAGAATGAAGGGAGTATCTTGTCGAGGCAATTCAATTTCTTTTGGCAGATATGCTCTTCAAGCACTTGAACCTGCCTGGATTACAGCTAGACAAATAGAAGCAGGGCGAAGGGCAATAACAAGATATGTGCGTCGTGGTGCAAAAATATGGGTACGTATATTTCCCGATAAACCTGTTACAATGAGAACTACAGAAACACGCATGGGTTCAGGTAAAGGAGACCCAAAATATTGGGTATGCGTTATTAAACCAGGTCGAATAATTTATGAAATGAGTGGAGTATCAGAAACTATAGCTAGAAGAGCTATCTCAATAGCTGCTCAAAAAATGCCTATACAAACTCAATTTCTTGTTTCAAAATAGAAATTTAAAAGAAAACAAAAAAGGGAAGGTATTAAAGATTAAAAAACAAATATAGGTTTATTTTTTTCTGGACAGAAAATATTTCTTCTTTTATTTTACTTATTTGTACTTAAATCTAGAATTTGAAATAAAAAAGATATGATTCAACCTCAAACTATGTTGAATGTAGCAGATAACAGCGGCGCTCGTAAATTGATGTGTATTCGAATCATAGGAGCTAGTAATCAACGATATGCTCAAATTGGTAATGTTATTGTTGCTGTAATCAAAGAAGCAGTTCCCAATATGTCTGTAGAAAAATCAGAAGTAATTCGAGCTGTAATTGTACGTACATGTAAGGAACTAAAACGTGAAGATGGTATGATAATAAAATATGATGACAATGCAGCAGTTATCATTGATCAAAAAGGAAATCCAAAAGCATCTAGGATTTTTGGTGCAATCACTGAAGAATTGAGAGAATTTCGTTTTACTAAAATCCTTTCATTAGCTCCTGATGTATTATAAACACTATATAATGAGACTTTTATATATTTTATATATAGGATATTTTAAATAGATGAAATTAGAAAATTTTTCCTCAGGTATATATTTTATTTTCGAAAAAAAAAAAGAAAAAAAAGGAAACATGTTGATTACATAAAAATAAGTAAGAATTCATAATTCTAATTCGTCATGAGTAAGGACACTATTTCCGATCTTATAACTTTGATAAGAAATGCTGACATGGCTAAAAAAGAAACTGTTCAAATACCATCTACAAACATTACTGAAAGCATTGTTAAAATACTTTTAAGAGAAGGTTTTATTGAAAATGTTCGGAAACATAAAAAAAATAACAAAAATTTCTTGATTTTAACTCTACGATATAGAAAAACTCGAAAAGGAATATATGGATATAGAACTAGAACTATTTTTTTAAAACGCATAAGTCGACCCAGTTTACGAATTTATTCGAAATATCAACGAATTCCTAAGATTCTAGGTGGAATAGGAATTGTAATTCTGTCTACTTCTCAGGGTATAATGACAGATCGAGAAGCTCGACTTCAAAGAATTGGAGGAGAGATTTTGTGTTATATATGGTAATCCTAAAAAAAATAGAAAAAAAGTTGTCAATAAAAAAAAAAATAATAATTTTTATGTGATTTTGCATTTAAGTCTTCATATAATAATGAAAGAAATAAAGGTATAAAAAAAAATACCGATGCTAAAAAAAATAGCAATAAAAAAGAGCAATTTATTTATCAGGAAACCATTGTGGAACCGATCAAAGATATCGTAGGTTTGCATCGTAAAAATAAAATCGTTCTGAGTTTTCTAAATGAAAAAAAAACAAATTATTTCTAATTCTAACGGAACAATTTTGAAACCGATCAAAGATATCATGTTCCACGTACGTTTGCACCATAATAGTCAAATTGTTCTGGGTTATCTATCTGGCAATATGCGCCGTAATCGTATATTAGGGGATAGAGTCAAGATACAAATAAGCGAATTCGATTCAAAAAAAGGAAGAATTTTTTATCGATTTCCTCCTCTATCAAAGCAAACTAGAATAAAACAAACTAAGAATGATCATCAAGCGGTGGAGAATAACGCCTCTCCTGAATCATTCTTAAACTTAAAAAAAGAAAGCACAAATCCAATAAGCAACGATTCCCCTCAATCAACAGATCAAAGGAATAGCAAAGACCTAAGACCTAACCAAAATAATAAAGATTCTGAAAGAAATCAATAATATAAAAAATCCATAATAATAATATAAGAAATCCACAATATCCATAAAAAAAAAAAGAGAGGTAGAAAAAAGATGAAAAAAAGAAAAAAATAAGAAATAGAGAAATTGAAGAATAGGAAAAAAGCAAGAATCATGGTTGGGAAAGTTATAGCTCTAGGAATCGATATTTGATATATTGGAGTAGTTCGTTTTGTTATTGATTGACCCTAGTCGGAAATTGATTGACCCTAGTCGGGTCAAAAATAAGTGAGAGGTTGGAGGATTTATGCCAATCGGAACACCAAAAGTTCCTGTGATTCGTTCTGAGGAAACAGTTTTTGTTACTTTATCTGAACTACTTCAGGAAGAAAGAATCCTATTTCTATGCAGAAATATAGAATTTCCTTTTGTGAATGAGCTTATTGCTCTCATACTATTAATGGATCTCGAAGATGAAAGTAATATTTATATATATATAAACTCTCACGGTGGAGGGGCACTATCAGCAATGGCCCTTTATGATACTATGCAAGTTTCAGGTTCTGACGTGTGTACAATGAATCTAGGATTAGTTGGATCAGCGGCATCTTTGATTCTGGTCGGAGGAGCAATTCCTAAACGGGTAGCATTCCCTCACGCTAGGGTTTTGATTCACCAACCTTCGACTGGCTTTTTTTCTGGAACTACAGAGAAAATCCTAGTAGAAACAGAAGAAATTTGTGAATTTCGTAACACCATTGCGGAAATTTATGCACAAAAAACCGGTCAACCTATAAATGTTATACAAAATGATCTGGAAAGAGATACTTTTATGTCCGCAAAAGAAGCTCAAGATTATCATATTATCGATCGAATAGCAGTTCCAAAAAATTGGAAAATTTAATCCGATCTTAGTTCTTTTTCTCAATTGATAGGAGAATGAGATATCATTCAATTTTTTTCTATCCTATACAAGAACTTTTCGTTTTTGTATAGGATACATCAAAATTTTTTGGTATCCTAAATATGAGAAGAAGAGCAAAAATCGTGCTTGGGAAGGTTATAGTAGCAAAAACTATAGGAATCGATATTTGATATATTGGAGTAGTTCGTTTTGTTATTGATTGACCCTAGTCGGAAATTGATTGACCCTAGTCGGGTCAAAAATAACTGAAAGGTTGGAGGATTTATGCCAATCGGAACACCAAAAATATCTTATACTCATCATGAGAAAACGGTATTTCTTACTTTACAAGAAAAATTGTACGATGGGAGAATCCTATTTCTCTGCAAAAATATGGAATTCTCTTTGGTGAATAACATTATCGCTCTGTTGCTATTTCTGAGTGGGCAAGATGATACTGATATACATTTATTTATAAACTCTCACGGTGGAGAGGCACTATCAGCAATATCTCTTTATGATACTATTGAATTCTTGTATTGTGATGTATCTACAGTAGCTCTAGGTTTGGTTGCATCAACGGCATCTTTGATTCTGGTCGGAGGAACAAGGACTAAACGGATAGCATTCCCCCACGCTAGGATTATGATTCACCAACCTTCTACTGATTATTTTTGTGGAAATCCAAGGGAAATACAAGTAGAAGCAGAAGAACTGTTTGAACTTCGTAACACAATTGCGGAAATTTATGCACAAAATACTGGTCAACCTGTAAATATTATACAGAATGATCTGGAAAGAGATACTTTTATGTCTGCAACCGAAGCTCAAAATTATGGTATTATCGATCATATAGCAATTGAAAAATTTAGATAGTAATTAAAATTAAAAAAAATATTTTTCTTTGATGATCTGAGTTCTTTTTATCAATTATTTCTTTTGAGTATTGAATTAAATAGAAATAATTGATAAAAAAATATTTGGTTAAGATCAATCTAAGCCAAACCATTTTATTCTATATAGATATACATAGAATATGCCAACTATTAAACAACTTCTTAGAAACAGAAGACAGCAAAAAAAAAATGTTAAGAAATCTCCCGCTCTTAAAGGATGTCCTCAGCGTCGAGGAACATGTACTAGGGTGTATGTGCGACTCGTTCAGATCATGAGTTCGAACAGATGAGAGAATTTTTCTAGTATCAACGACCAATACTGATAAATAGGATAGTAACAAAAAGGTATATAATATACCTATTAATTCTATAGAATCTCAAATTTATGGTTTTCATTGGTAAAAATCCAATCATTCTCGATTTGAAATAAGAATCAATTCTCCATTGGTAGCAAAAGGTTATCCATTAAGCGGAGGAAAGAGCATTATAGGAAGCATGCTCCTTTTTGAAAGAACGGACTCATAGGGTCAGCTACCTAGCCAACTTTTCTAATTAAATGCCGTCACTGTATGGATAACTCTTAGTGTGAAAAGGGCTATTACTTTCTAATTAATAGGTAGAGCCAAAGAATATGAACTATACAAGTTCATAAAATCGTTTGATTAAATGAAAAAAGAAGCTCCGGTGTATAGAGAGGACCTCACCGTTTGAGAAGTAACCATAGAAACGATGGAACCCACTATTTTTTTTTTGAATATAGAAATTGAAGAATGGGAAGAAGAGCAAGAATCGTGGTTGGGAAGGTTATAGTAGCAAAAGCTATAGGAATCGATATTTGATATATTGGAGTAGTTCGTTTTGTTATTGATTGACCCTAGTCGGAAATTGATTGACCCTAAATTGGGTCAAAAATAAGTGAGAGGTTGGAGGATTTATGCCAATCGGAACACCAAAAGTTCCTGTGATTCGCTCTGGGAAAACGGTTTTCGTTACTTTATTTGAACTACTTCAGAAAAAAAGAATGCTTTTTCTATGCAGAAAAATAGAATTCCCTTTGGTGAATCAACTTATTGGTCTCATACTCTTCATGGAGTATAACGAAATTGATCCTGAAAATGAAGATCAAGATGAAGATGAAAGTAATCCTTGTATTTCTTTACTTATAAACTCGAAGGGTGGAGGGGCACTAGCAGCAATGGCCCTTTATGATACTATGCAATTTTCACGTTATAGCGTGTCCACAATGAATCTAGGATTAGCTGCATCAGCGGCATCTTTGATTCTGGTCGGAGGAACAATTCGTACACGGCTAACATTCCCTCACGCTAGAGTTTTGATTCACCAACCTTCTACTGGCTATTTTTGTGGAAATGCAGACGAAATCCTAGTGGAAGCAGAAGAAATGTGTGAACTTCGTCACGAAATTGCGGAAATTTATGCACAAAATACTGGTCAACCTATAAATGTTATACAGAATGATCTGGAAAGAGATACTTTTATGTCCGCAACCGAAGCTCAAGATTATGGTATTATCGATCATATAGTAACAAATCGATATCATGTAGATTAGATAGTAAAATAATTAAAAAAATCTTTTTCTTTGATGATCTGAGTTTTTTTTCTCAATTGATAGGAGAATGGGATATCATTCAATTTTTTTCTATCCTATACAAGAACTTTTTGTTTTTGTATAGGATACACCAAAATTTTTTGGTATCCTAAAAATAGGATATTCAAGTTGGTGAATTGAAAAAAAAAGAAAACAGATTCATTTCTTCCTTTAACTATTTTTTTTTACTAATCTGATATTTTTTGATCATTCGAATCAGAGTCAATCAAATAAGTATTTCAAAAAATTGTTTAGAGTTTTTGTCATGTATCAATGGTGAATTACCGGTAGAAGGTTCCATCGGAACAATTATTAAAGGCACCTCGCTTAAAAAAAAAAATAAAAGAAAAGGAAATGGGAGAGAAAATGACAAGAAGATATTGGAACATCAATTTGGAAGAGATGATTGAAGCAAGAGTTCATTTAGGTAATAATAAAAAGAGATGGAATCCTAGAATAACTCCTTATATCCTTGCAAAGGACAAATACAAACGTAAAGCTATACATATTCTAAATCTCACTAAAACTGCTCGTTTTTTATCAGAAGCTTGTGATTTACTTTTTGATGCAGCAAGTAAAAAAAAAAACATTTTAATAGTTGGTACTAAACAATTACCAGAAAAAGTCGCAGATTCAGTAGCGTTGGCTGCAAAAAGGGCTCGATGTCATTATGTTAATAAAAAATGGTTTCGTGGTATGTTAACAAATTGGGTCATTACGCGAAGGAAACTTCATAAGTTAAGGGACTTAAAAGCATTAGAAAAGATGGGCAAATTAAACTCTCTTCGCAAAAGAGATGCAGCAATCTTGAAAAGAAAATTATCTACTTTGCAAAGATATCTCGGCGGAATCAAATATATGCAGAAGTTACCTGATATTGTGATTATCATTGATCAGCAAAGAGAATATATAGCTCTTCAAGAATGTATTATTTTAGGTATTCCGACAATTTGCTTAATTGATACAGATTGTGATCCAGATCTGGTGGATATTCCAATTCCAGCCAACGATAATGATACAGTTTCAATTCGATGGATTCTTAACAAATTAGTGTCCGCAATTTGCGAGGGTCATTCTAGCTATGTTATATAAAAAATCATTATATATGAAGAACTATATTATATATAACCACTTCAATAAAGAATTCTAAGATTTCCGAATTGTTAATATTCTTTGTTATTAAGAAAATTTTTGTTAATAATTTTCTTATTGGCCAACATAAGCATAAGCTTAATATTATTTAAGCATAATATTAATCCAATTTTTTTTTCTCACTGTTACTAAAAAGAGTGAAATGAATCCCCTTAATAAAGGGGATTATTCTTGAAATTATTAGTAGTTAATTTTCAGGTTTCTTTATTAAAAATGAAATTCAATTAAAAAAAATTTTTTTGTCTGTTACAGACTTTTCATTTCATCATAATCATAGTTTTGAAAAATCTTATTCATTCTTAAAAAAATAACTGCCCAGTAAGTATTTTAAGGGATTATATCCCAATAACATGTTATTCACATATATAATATAGATATATAAATAATGTATAAATATTAATTTGCACGAACGAATAAAACAGAGTGAGTTAGACTCACTCAAAGTCAAAGAGCAGATAAAAGATGATATTAAGGGATTTATTACCATAATTTTTTTTAATAAAAATTAAAATAATGCTCTTTTTGAAAAAATTCATAAAGTCTCACCCGATTCTAGATACACAGTATCTTTTGAATTGGTTGTTATGTTTCTGACAGGGATTAGAGACATTTGTGAGGGAAAATCAATATCTTTTGAGGAGAAAATCCTTATAGATTTAGAAGAAACGGATGGGGCTTGGAGAAAAATTGCTCCAAACCTAACATATATAATATATTTTCTATAAAAAATAAGATAGATGCTTTCCTTTTTAAATTGAAGGAAAGTCAACTTATTTTTAAGTTGGCGGAGGAACCCAATATCCAAATTCCATTTTTGTTTGATTTTCTGGAAAAGATTCTTTTGGATGACGAGACTTTATAGTATAGTCATTTCTTTTCCAGATTCTTTTAGATGATATAGACAATATAATTGTCCCTTTTGTTTTACGATTTAATTTTTTAATAAAAATCGTCTTTTTTATCTATTAGAATTAGAGAAACTATATTCTATTAGAAAAAAAAGACGATTATCCAGTGTAAAAAGATTTTTCTAAAAACTAAAAGGAAGAGTGATAGAAAGAACAAGATAAGTTAACACACAAAAAAGACATTTCAAATTCTCTTTTCTATCTTCGATTCTAATAAATTAAATAATGGAATATCTTTTGATTTTTATTTGATTCTTTTTTAAGTATAAAGAAAGATACTATGTTCTATGAAAGTAGATTTATATAAAGTATTTTATGATAGCTTCAAATATATACTAAACAAGTTCGATCCTGCTTCAAAAATATTGATAAATGACATCATGGCTAACATTTAAAACTATATTAAAAATATTCTATTCATAATACTGAGAAGGTATTTTCCTTTTACAAGATCTAAAAAAAGTCCGTTGGGCACCTTATGCTTATGTCATAATAGATTTGAACACTTGCCTCGAATTGACTCAATATCATAATTGCTCTAGTAAATAACTAACTAGTTTAGTGAATAACTTAAAAAAAAGATGGATGATAGATAGAAAATAACTAATCATATCATAAGGAAACAATCCATCTTTTTTAAGTTCACTAAAAACTTGACTCTTGGCAGGTCTCTTTGTATGTGTTGTCCGGAAAGAGGAGGACTTAATGATTATTCGTTCGCCGGAACCAGAAGTGAAAATTCTTGTGGATAGAGATCCTGTAAAAACATCTTTTGAGCTATGGGCCAAACCTGGTCATTTTTCAAGAACAATAGCTAAGGGTCCTGATACTACCACTTGGATCTGGAATTTACATGCTGATGCTCACGATTTCGATAGTCATACCAGCGATTTGGAGGAGATCTCCCGAAAAGTTTTTAGTGCTCATTTCGGTCAACTCTCCATTATTTTTCTTTGGTTGAGTGGTATGTACTTCCATGGTGCCCGTTTTTCCAATTATGAAGCATGGCTAGGTGATCCCACTCATATTGGACCTAGTGCCCAGGTAGTCTGGCCAATAGTAGGTCAAGAAATATTGAATGGTGATGTCGGAGGGGGCTTTCGAGGAATACAAATAACCTCTGGCTTTTTTCAAATTTGGCGAGCATCTGGAATAACTAGTGAATTACAACTTTATTGTACCGCAATTGGTGCATTGATTTTTGCCTCACTAATGCTTTTTGCCGGTTGGTTCCATTATCATAAAGCTGCCCCAAAATTGGCTTGGTTCCAAGATGTAGAATCTATGTTAAATCATCACTTAGCAGGATTACTAGGACTTGGATCTCTTTCTTGGGCGGGTCACCAAATTCATGTATCTTTACCAATTAACAAATTTCTCGATGCTGGGGTTGATGCTAAAGAGATACCACTTCCTCATGAATTTATCTTGAATCGAGATCTTTTAGCTCAACTGTATCCAAGTTTTAACGAGGGAGCAACTCCCTTTTTCACCTTGAATTGGTCAAAATATGCGGACTTTCTTACCTTTCGTGGAGGGTTAGATCCAATAACAGGAGGTCTATGGTTGAGCGATACTGCACACCATCATTTAGCTATTGCCATCCTTTTTCTTATTGCTGGTCATATGTACAAGACTAACTGGGGCATTGGTCATAGCCTTAAAGACATTCTAGAAGCTCATAAAGGTCCATTTACAGGACAAGGGCATAAGGGTCTTTATGAAATTTTAACAACTTCATGGCACGCTCAATTATCTCTTAACCTAGCTATGTTGGGTTCCTTAACCATTATTGTAGCTCATCATATGTATGCAATGCCTCCTTATCCATATCTAGCTACTGACTACGGTACACAACTTTCATTGTTCACACATCACATGTGGATTGGTGGATTTCTGATAGTTGGTGCTGCTGCACATGCAGCCATTTTTCTAGTAAGAGACTATGATCCAACTACTCGATATAATGATCTTTTAGATCGTATCCTTAGACACCGCGATGCA